CAGCTCTCCGGGGTCGTATCGATTGGTTGAAAGGTCTGAAAGAGAACGTTGTTCTGGGGGGGATGATACCCGTTGGTACCGGATTCGAGGGATTGGTGCACTCTTCGAGACAACATAACAACATTTCCTTGGAAACCAAAAAAAAGAATCTCTTTGAGGGAGAAATTAGAGATATTTTGTTCCACCACAGAAAATTTTTTGATTCTTGCCTTAACAAAGAATTTCCATGATATACCAGAACAATCATTTATAGTATAGGATAGGATATAGGATTGAATGATTCCTAAAAGTGGATTCATCTTTTTATTTTAAAGATTTAAAAGATTTGATTTCATTTACTAATAGTAAAAAAAAAAAAAAAGAAATAACGAATAGAAAGGAATAATGTAATGGCTTAGGTCGTGTATCTACGGCTAATTTACGGTAGAAGAAAAGGTTCCATCGGAACATTTATTTATTTTAGGATACCTTCGTCTCTTTTTTTTTTGAAAAAAAAAAAGAGGGGGTGTGGGGAGAAATGACAAAAAGATATTGGAACATAAATTTGGAAGATATGATGAAGGCCGGAGTTCATTTTGGACATGGTACTAGGAAATGGAATCCTAAAATGGCCCCTTATATCTCTGCAAAGCGTAAAGGTATTCATATTATAAATCTTACTAGAACTGCTCGTTTTTTATCAGAAGCTTGTGATTTGGTTTTTGATGCAGCAAGTAGGGGAAAACAATTCTTAATCGTTGGTACTAAAAACAAAGCAGCGGACCTAGTAGCATGGGCTGCACTAAGGGCTCGGTGTCATTATGTTAATAAAAAATGGCTCGGCGGTATGTTAACGAATTGGTCTACTACAGAAACGAGACTTCATAAGTTTAGAGACTTGAGAACAGAACAAAAAACAGGGAGACTCAATCGTCTGCCGAAAAGAGATACGGCCATGTTGAAAAGAAAATTATCCCACTTGCAAACATATCTAGGCGGGATTAAATATATGACGGGGTTACCAGATATTGTAATCATCGTTGATCAACACGAAGAATATACAGCCCTTCGAGAATGTATCACTTTGGGAATTCCAACAATTTGTTTAATCGATACAAACTGTGACCCCGATCTTGCAGATATTTCGATTCCAGCCAATGATGACGCTATATCTTCAATCCGATTAATTCTTAACAAATTAGTATTCGCAATTTGTGAAGGGCGTTCTAGCTATATAATAAATCCATAATTAATATTAATAATAAGATAAATAACTTAATTTACTTTGGAAATTTCATATATTTATGGAATCGGTTACTATTTCTGAATCTCAAATACTATTTCTGAATTTAAAAAAAGAGATAAAAAACTGGGGATATTATGTGATTGGTTGTTATTAAAGAGTGGAATTGGTATTCCAAATAAAGATGCGGGGTTCAAGTAGTCACGTAGAGAAAGAGATGGTTGAATCAAAATAATTTTATTGAAAGCTATATTTTTGTCAGAGGGTAATATGAATGTTCTATCCTGTTCCATCAACACACTAAATGTGTTATACGATATTTCTGGTGTTGAAGTAGGCCAACATTTCTATTGGAAAATAGGAGGTTTCCAAGTCCACGGCCAAGTACTTATTACTTCTTGGATTGTAATTACTATCTTATTAGGTTCAGCTACTCTAGCTGTTCGGAACCCACAAACTATTCCGACCGGCGGTCAGAATTTCTTCGAATATGTACTTGAATTCATTCGAGATGTGAGTAAAACTCAAATTGGAGAAGAATATGGCCCCTGGGTTCCTTTTATTGGAACTATGTTTCTATTTATTTTTGTTTCAAATTGGTCAGGAGCGCTTTTACCTTGGAAAATCATACAATTACCTCATGGGGAGTTAGCCGCCCCCACGAATGATATTAATACTACTGTTGCTTTGGCTTTACTCACGTCAGTGGCATATTTCTATGCGGGTCTTACCAAAAAGGGATTAGGTTATTTCGGGAAATATATTCAACCAACCCCAATCCTTTTACCCATTAACATCTTAGAAGATTTCACAAAGCCTTTATCGCTTAGTTTTCGACTTTTCGGAAATATATTAGCTGATGAATTAGTAGTTGTTGTTCTTGTTTCTTTAGTACCTTTAGTGGTTCCTATACCTGTCATGTTCCTTGGATTATTTACAAGTGGTATTCAAGCTCTGATTTTTGCAACTTTAGCCGCGGCTTATATAGGTGAATCCATGGAGGGCCATCATTGACTAGTTTTTGAAATATTCTTTTTTTATCTTATCCCAAGGCCACGTATGCGCGGTTCAAAAAAATCGAATCTAATTAGGAAATCTAAATATACAACTCACTATATACAATTATCTAGAGTAATATCCAAAACCAAAATACGATATTAGAGTAGAGAATTGAAAAAAAGGGGGGAAAAGAGATCTAAAAGTGCTTTTTCCTTAAATTTCTGGTTGGTACATTTATATCATACCATTCTCTACAGAATTATATTTATACTAGGTATATTATATGTAAATAAGTAGCTATGCTATAAGTCAACTTGTTTCGACGCACGAGTCTCGAATCCGATTGAATCTAAGATGAATGAAGAATTGGTTTACGTTATGGAAGAAAGACATGTATATGTAATATTCGATATTGACTAGTTCTATATGAACTAAAGATATATTTAATTTGCCCTACTACTAGAACTTTCGATGGATATTCTAATATAAGTCCTTGCGTATCCTCTGGGACTGTGAGTTGAATGAATAAACAGATGAAATTAAGAAAAAGATCAAAGAATTCAAAGAATGGTTCGGAACAAACAAATGGACGGACGGAAGTCGTATGGATTCGCAAAGACTTTGTCGATAAGAATTAAAAAAGAGATATCGAAGTAAAGCAGTTTTGATACTTGGATAAGATTATTACTTCAATTTGAAGTTTGTAGTTACTTCGCCTGGATGAATTGTAGCGATGGACTAATTAAGTTAGAATTCATTGGCTGACTGTATTATTAACCATTTCTTTTTTTTGTATGAGGAACTTATCATGAATCCACTGATTTCTGCCGCTTCTGTTATTGCTGCTGGATTGGCTGTAGGGCTTGCTTCTATTGGACCTGGAGTTGGTCAAGGTACTGCTGCGGGCCAAGCTGTAGAAGGTATCGCGAGACAGCCCGAGGCGGAGGGAAAAATCCGAGGTACTTTATTGCTTAGTCTAGCTTTTATGGAAGCTTTAACAATTTATGGCCTGGTTGTAGCATTAGCACTTTTATTTGCGAATCCTTTTGTTTAATCTTAGAAATTGAATCTTATAAATTCGAAAAAGCAAATTTTTGCATATTTTATTGCCTTGAACCTGTCATTTGCTTTTTCGAATTATATCAAGATTTCCCTTCTACAATTACCTATTCGTTGAGAAAATAACCCACGGGAAGGGCTGATTTGCGGATGAGGAATTAGTATACCTACTTGCTTTCATCCTTCCCGTTTGTAGTCCAAGGAACCCCCTTTTAGGTTTTTTAGGAAGGGTTTCAATAAAGGGGGTAATTCGCCATTTATATTATAAATCGAATATTTTTTGACTTTCTTTTTTTATATAAAATAATTTATAAACAGAAAAATTTCTATTAAAATTTATATATAAATTAAATAATTAAATATAAAAATTAAATATTTTAAATAATAATTAAATATTAAATAAGGGGTGGCAGGTAGATACAAAAACAACTCTGTTCTTTTTTTTAGTCTATCTATAAGAGGAGATCATATGAAAAATGTAACCGATTCTTTCGTTTATTTGGGCCACTGGCCGTCCGCCGGGAGTTTCGGGTTTAATACCGATATTTTAGCAACAAATCTAATAAATCTAAGTGTAGTGCTTGGGGTATTGGTCTTTTTTGGAAAGGGAGTGCGTGCGAGTTGTTTATTTCAAGAATAGGCTGGACCCAACCAGCTGTACTTTTTCTGTTATAACTAGGAAAGAGAGGTACATGATCTCACGAATGACTTCTGAATAAATAAATCATATGCAAGAACCATAGCATTTCGTGATTCGTTGGTAAATCCACTTTGATTCTCTATCAACCAAAACTATGGGACCATTCACTATGGTTAAAGCTAAATCGTTTGAAGTCCAGACGCAGCATGGTACTCTTTCTACCATTATATTAATTGAATATAGAGAGTCTTTCAAAATGAATAATTTATCAATATAGAACACTCATACGGATAAAATTTTTTTAACCACTTATTAGAAAAATTGGGATTAAATCCCCGTTTTTTATCCAATGCTGAATCGACGACCTATGTATTGTGTATAAAGAAATAAAATCTTTTTTGGATTTGAAAAAAAAACAACTTTGCTGACAATTACATAGTTTTTGTGTTTGGTCAGAAGAGTCCTCCGACTTTTTTGGTTTTGTATTAGTGATTGGTTTTGATATTTTGATTTTGGAATATTAAGAGAGAATAGAGGATAGGCTCATTACATTCAAAAAAAGATATGGGGAATTTTGCATAAGTAATTGAGCAGGAGAGCCAAATGAATCGAAAGATTCATGTTTGGTTCGGGAAGGGATCGTGGAAGTTTTTAAATGAATGGAAAGAGAATCTACTTTCATTAAGTGATTTATTAGATAATCGAAAACAGAGAATCTTGAATACTATTCGAAATTCAGAAGAACTGCGTGAGGGGGCCGTTGAACAGCTAGAAAAGGCCCGGACTCGCTTACGAAAAATAGAAATGGAGGCCGAGCAGTTTCGAGTCAATGGATACTCTGAGATAGAGCGAGAAAAATTGAATTTTCTTAATTCCACCGCAAAGGCTTTGAAACAATTAGAAAATTACAAAAACGAAACTATTCTTTTTGAACAACAAAAGGCACTTAATCAAGTCCGACAACGGGTTTTCCAACAAGCATTACAAGGGGCTCTAGGCACTCTGAGCAGTTGTTTGAACAACGAGTTACATTTACGTACGATCCGTGCCAATATTGGCATGTTGGGGGCAATAACTGAT